TGTTATGGAATAAATTAATACAATATAAAATTCCTCAAATTATTTATAATATTTCAAGGTTTCCATTATGGGTTTCGTAATAGATAGAGATAGAAAGTCAAGATCTTGAGAAAGTGTGAATCCATGGGTTTTAACTAATTCATGTAAAGATATTATCATATTTACACAATTCAATTATATGCAAAATTTATAAACCCTTTTTATGGTTAAATATTTTTTTGTTTAGAATACTTTCATTTACTTAGCTTAGTTGGTCATACAATACATAATACAATAAATAATAACATAGATTATGATATGATAGTGTGTTTGATGAAAAAACCGAAAATAGTTAGAACAATCAATATACAGAATATTGGCGATGCAACAACCGTTGTTGCCAAAGCAAGGTTATTTTTTGACTGAACTACAAAGATAGAACTCTATGATATGGAAAGACAGAGTGTAGAAGCTAAAAAGATACTGGAAGTTGCTCATCTTCAAATCGAGTTGGACCCGAAATGAAAAAAATAAAAAGGAGGTATCGGGCCTGGGCCGTCCGATTGAAAAGAAAGTGGGTTAAATCCTATTGAAAATAAATGATTCAAATTGAAATTATTTTAAAATCCAATTATTCTTTTTTTTTTTTTTTTAGTTATACGATAGAGTTTTTATTACTTTCACTCAACTCACGAATTGCACAATGAATCTGTTGATTTGGAATCACATGACCGGTTGATGTCACATCAGAGCAATCGATTTTTTCTACTATGTAATTCTATCTTTTTTAGTGCTATCTATAATGACTGATCAATTAAGATGGAACTAAGTTAATATTGTCTACTGTCAATAGTTTTTCTTACTGTCGTATCTGGGAAAATTGAAACTTAGGTAAGTGTTTTATCAACATATGTAGTAAAAGAACATATCTAATTTAGCCCTTTCATGTCTACTATAACTAGTTATTTCGGTTTTCTATTAGCTGCTTCAACTATAACCTCAGCTCTATTGATTGGTTTGAACAAGATACGACTTATTTGAAATAAATTGAATGAACAATTTATAAAAATAAGTATTTCTCTTAAATGCCAGGTCTTCCATAGTCCCGCGGGCGCGGGAATTGCCAATTCTCGGTTATTGAGATTCGCGAACAATTCAGATTAATATTTAGGGATAGATCTTACCTCTCTTTTTATTCTCTCAAACAAAAAATAGAAATGATTGAAGTTTTTTTATTTGGAATCGTTTTAGGCCTAATTCCTATTACTTTGGCAGGATTATTCGTAACTGCATATTTACAATACAGACGTGGTGATCAATTGGACCTTTGATTGAAAAATATATTTTTTGATTGACCTCCTACTCCTTTCCTTGAAAGGAGGTCAAATTTAAGTTTATTAAGTTATTTTATTGTATGTGATTCGACATAACATCACGCTCTGTAGGATTTGAACCTACGACATCGGGTTTTGGAGACCCGCGTTCTACCGAACTGAACTAAGAGCGCTTTCTTATTACAGGGGATACGACTGTAAAAAAAAAAAAAAATTTCTATGTACCCAAAAATATCTTGCAAACACCTAGTATAGTATGCAAAAATTAAAGATTATATAGCCAATTTTAAAATTTAATCAATCTCGAGTAATCTCCCGTTACTGCCCATTAGTAGAAGTAATAGGTAGGGATGACAGGATTTGAACCCGTGACATTTTGTACCCAAAACAAACGCGCTACCAAGCTGCGCTACATCCCTTTTAAAAATTGTTTTACAATGTCATTGTACAAAATCCTTGTCTTGTTTTCCACATTTTTATTTTCTTCTTGATTTTAGACTTTATTAATTATATTAAAATATTGTATTTATATTATATACATCTAAAACCTAAACGCATAAAAAAATTAATATTAATCGATAACACTCAGGCTTTTTTTTAAGGACAAGAACATTGACTCGTTCATTGTACATATCCATTTTAGTTAGGAATTCTGCATAAAAAAAAAATACAAATTATCTTGAACTACGACATCTGCTCATATATATAATCTATGTCTATAGTTTTACAATAAACAATAAAAAGGAGGATTTTCAATGCGAGATATAAAAACATATCTCTCCACGGCACCTGTGCTAAGTACTCTATGGTTTGGGTCTTTAGCGGGTCTATTGATAGAGATTAATCGTTTATTCCCAGACGCCTTGTCATTTCCTTTTTTTTGATTATTGATATGCAAAAAATAAAAAAAAAAATTAGAGATTTAATTCTATGTGACATGATTAAAAAATAAAAAAAAAATGTATTAAACCCAAGCAAAAAGTTGATCTAATAAAATTATATTTGGAAAAACATAAATAGAAATGCGGGTCCAGTCTAGGAGAGGCTCCACGAAATCATAACACAGTAAAGAAGATACATAACTGAAATATTGGTATTAGTATAGGAATAATTGATAGTTAGAAAAAAATTGTATTACTTAAAATTATATATAATATTATAATATATAATTGATATTTAAATAAAATTAAATAAAAAAAATATATATATATATTCAATCTATTTAATTTTCATTATTACTCTTAAATTAATTGAATTAATTAATATTAATTACAATGAAATCTTTTTAAAATTAATTTCAAATTAGTAACTTCTATTAATTTTTTGTTCTTTATTATTTTCAGATCGAAAATAGAAAAGTTAAGTCGATCCAAAGGGGGTTCATGGCCAAGGGTAAAGATGTAAGGGTCATAATTATTTTGGAATGTACTTGTTGTTGTGCCCGAAATGGTGTCAATAAAGAATCGCCGGGTATTTCTAGATATATTACTCAAAAGAATCGACACAATACACCCAGTCGATTAGAATTGAGAAAATTTTGTCGTTATTGTCACAGGCATACGATTCATGGGGAAATAAAGAAATAGATCGAACGGAACATATGTGCAATCTTTTCATTCCAACTCAAAGAGCAGAAAGAGGAAGAACATATAACATAATCATAATATAATACAAATTATATTAAAATTAGAAATTATACAAATAAAACCCCACTTTGGCCGGATCTTAAATTAATAAAGAAATAGAATTTTAGAAATAAGGAATAAACCATGGATAAATCTAAGCAACCTTTTCGTAAATCCAAGCTCTCTTTTCGTCGGCGTTTGCCCCCAATTGTCTCGGGGGATCGAATTGATTATAGAAACATGAGTTTAATTAGTCGATTTATTAGTGAACAAGGAAAAATATTATCTAGACGGATAAATAAATTGACCTTGAAACAACAACGATTAATTACTATTGCTATAAAACAAGCTCGTATTTTATCTTCGTTACCTTTTCTTAATAATGAGAAACAATTTGAGAGAACCGAGTCGATCCCTAGAACTGCGGGTCCTAGAGCCAGAAATAAATAGGCATATTCCTCAATTGACTCAAAACTCCGATTGGAATTCAAGCTCAAATGGATTGGATGTTTTGCTCGAAAAGACCCAGAATCCAGGTTTAATTCTTGTCTTATAAGAAACAAAAAAAGGGGGATAAGCAATTTTTTTTATTGAAGCATGTTCGTTCATTCCTACCTACTTTTCTTATCTTAATTTTATCTCAATTTAGTTTATTCTATCTTCCCGGAGTTCATTCTCCGGGGAATTCTTGTTCAATCATTCCTGTATATTACTTTATAGTTTCCTTTATTTTATGATCTTATTGGAAATCATGTAAAGACAATTCTTATTTGATATAGCTATTTGCGCAAGTATTTTACGATTAAGAAGCAATTGCCCCTTGTACAGATTGTGTATTAATCGACTATAACTATGAAATACTTTATTCTCGCGAGTTACTGCATTTATCCGAGTGATCCACAAACGACGAAAATTTCTCTTTTGCCTGCCCCTATCTCGATGAGAGGAAACCAAAGCTCTCATTTTATGTTGAGTAATTGTTCGCGTAAGTCTTGAATGAGCCCCTCTAAAGGTTGATGCAAATACACGAATTTTTGTTCGACGTCTCCGAGCTGTATACCCTCGTTTAACTCTGGTCATTGAATCAAATTAAACTTTAATGAATAACTAATTGAATTCTCTTCTTTCAGTCATTATTTGTCCCCCCGGTCGGTTAATAACAAAACGGATTATTCCGATATATAAAATATAAATTCCAATGGCTTTTGCTACTATGACCTTCCCAACCACTATTTTTTAGTTTTATTCTTTCCAGGCCAGACATTTGATTCACCTGGAACTAAGAAATTCTACCAAATACTATACAAAAAAATAGTGGGTTCCTTCGTTTCTATGGTTACTTCTTAAACGGTGAGGCCCTCTCTATGCGCCGGAGCCTCATCTCTCATTTAATCAAATGGTATTGTTAACTTGTATAGTTAACATTCTTGGGCTCTACCCATTAATTATACAGTAATAGGCCTTTTTCACAGTAAGAGCTATCCATACAGTGACGGCATTTAATTATGAAAGTTGGCTAGGTAGCTGACCCTGTTAGTCCGTTCTTTCAAGAATATGGGCATAACCTTTTTGTTTTGCTTCTTATCCTTATAATACCATTTCCTCCGCTTAATGGATAACCATTTGCTACCAATGGAGAATTGCTTCTCATCTCAAATTGAGGTAGTTGGATTTGCACCAATGAAAACCATAAATTCCATACACAATATACAAGAAACAATAAGGGTATATAATATATCCCCATTTTAGATAGTAAATAGCGTTCTTTTACTCTATCTATTCATTGGTATTAATCATTGATACTGGAAAAATTGTCTCATTTGCTCGAGCTCATGATCTAAACGAGTCGCACATACACCCTAGTACATGTTCCTCGACGCTGAGGACATCCTCGAAGAGCGGGGGATTTCGTGACATTTTTTATTGGCTGTCTTGTGTTTCTAATAAGTTGTTTAATAGTTGGCATGTCGGATATATAAAATTATATTATAGAATGGGTTGGTTTAGATCGATCTTAACCTGATTTTTGATTGATGATTATTAATTATTTCGATTCAATATAAGATATCAAATCGTGTAAAATTCGAATTATGGTTGAAAAGAAAACGGAATCATGGATTTATACGAAATCCGAAGTATTTTCATTTTCAACCGCTACAAGATCTACAATGCCATGGGCTTGGGCTTCTGTTGCCGACATAAAAACATCTCGTTCCATGTCTTCGGATATAACCCACAAAGGGTTGCCTGTTCTTTGTACATAAACTTTTGTGAGGTTTTCGCGAAGTTTCAGGAGTTCTTCCGCTTCCAGGATAAATTCTCCTGCCTGTGCCTCATAAAAAGAACTAGCAGGTTGGTGAATCATAACCCTGATGATATTGAGATAACATCATGAATGGTTCTTCTATCTCGCATGATGGGATTTAAATTAAAGGGATAAAAAAAGAAGAAAAAAAGAGAATTGAACAACCGTACAGGCACCTTTTGTGCATTGCATACGGCTCTGCAATGGAATTTACTAACCCCCTCCTCCAGAGAAGAGGGAAAGAAATAGAATCTATCCGATCCAGCCGGATCGTTGAATAATCCATTTGCCATCCTTCTTTATCATAAGAGTAAAAAAATACTATGATGGTTCTGTTGCTTTATATTAGATATTTATATATTTATCTAGTTTGTGATTTGGCAATCCCAAAGTGTCTTTCTGATATGATCAAATAAGGAAAAAATGATTTGTGACGCTAAAATGTCCTCCCGACACATAAGATAAAATCGCAAATAAAGGTTATTTCATACTACTATCTCGATACAAAATCTCAGGTTATAAAAAACAATAATGGTTTGTTCATATCGAACTCAAAGTGCCATGCTATTATTACTTAATTTTTCCTAATTCGATTATTTATATTCGATATGGCGAAGGCATAGTCTTTTTTTTTTTAACTCATTGGCGCCAAGCGTGAGGGAATGCTAGACGTTTGGTAATTTCTCCTCCAACCAGAATGAAAGATCCCATTGAAGCAGCTAATCCCATGCATATTGTATGTACATCGGGTGGCACAAATAGCATAGTATCATAAATGGCTATTCCTGGTATTACCCATCCGCCGGGAGAGTTTATAAACAAATAAAAATCCCTAGTATTATCTTCTATACTGAGATATACCATGAGACCCACAAGTTGATTGGAGATCTCGCTATCAACTTCTTGGCCTAAAAAAAGTAATCTTTCTCGATGAAGTCGGTTGATTAGGACAAAATTGTATCCCTTAGGAACCATACGTGCACCTTTGGATGCATACGGTTCAAAAAATTGCGAAAAAAAAAAATCAATCAATGTATCAATTCTAGTCTTCATTTATTTTTTATAACAGGTTTTTCTTTTTCTAAAGAAGGGCTTTTCTTCGATTTTTCAAAAACATGAGTTTTGGTTCCCTTTCTCTTCCTTATCAAAAAAAATTATTGAACTTATTAAACTAACCTCTCATTGATGTATTATTTCATCGAAATTCAAATCACGATGGCATTTTCTTGTTCTTGAATAGACCCTTTCAATTCTTTTAGGTTCGTGTTCTACTCCGGGTAAAGATTTGTCCAAATTCTATTTGCACATATAGGGCAAATTATCTCAGTACCGCTTCTTTTTTTTTTTTATGTTTCATTTCATGCTTTCCCTCAAATTATTCCATGCTATTGAATGGCAATTTGAGATCACTCCTAAATAATATATAGAAAGCATAAATTAAATATAAATAAAGAATGTTTATGATACAAATAGTAATCATATATATTACCAATTTTATATTTTCTGAACGGAGCCTGGATACTTTATTTTATCGTTACAAGTTAACCATAAATTCTTAATAATATTGATCCCCAATATAAATTGATCTAATTGCACTTCACGCTCCGAATAATTGATGGTTCAATCAATATTTCTTGGGCGAAACGGAGGATATCCCGATCGGTGGAGACAACGGGTAAACCCCATATGACCTAATATATCTGACAAGCCGCACTATACGTCAACCCAAACTGCGTCTTCCTCTCCAGGATTCCGAAAAGGTACTTTTGGAACACCAACGGGCATTAAATTAAAGAAAAAAGTTAAGTACTATACTTCACTTTAATATGGAAACGTACCAATGAATTTATTGTCTTCATTTTTTTATGTTTATTCTATTTTAAACATAAATTGGATACATGGATTGGGTGAATATTTCCGGAAGAAGACAGAATGAATAAATAATTTTCACGAGCGGGTCGATCATTTGAATGATAAACAAGTATCTACGCATTCATTCTACAAAAAAAGGGGGCCCAACCCCCATTGCGTATTGGTACTTATCGAGTATAGAATAGATCTGCTTCTCTTTGTTCTTACGAACAAAATTGTTCCGTTATTTTCAATGGAACGAAATAAATCTTAACCCTTTCTCATACAAAATCTACTGAAAAGGTTAGGTACATAACATAGTATAGTCTTTTCCAATGCGATAAAGTTACATAGTGTCTATTTTTCTTTGATATTTGATAAAAAAGGGGTATTTCCATGGGTTTACCTTGGTATCGTGTTCATACTGTCGTATTGAATGATCCCGGTCGGTTGCTTTCTGTCCATATAATGCATACAGCTCTAGTTTCTGGTTGGGCCGGCTCGATGGCTCTATACGAATTAGCAGTTTTTGATCCTTCTGACCCAGTTCTTGATCCAATGTGGAGACAGGGTATGTTCGTTATACCCTTTATGACTCGTTTAGGAATAACCAATTCATGGGGTGGGTGGAGTATTTCAGGAGGAACTATACCGAATCCGGGTATTTGGAGTTACGAAGGTGTGGCAGGGGCACATATTGTGTTTTCTGGCTTGTGCTTCTTGGCAGCTATTTGGCATTGGGTGTATTGGGATCTAGAAATATTCTCTGATGAACGTACCGGAAAACCTTCTTTGGATTTGCCCAAGATCTTTGGAATTCATTTATTTCTCTCAGGGTTGGCTTGCTTTGGCTTTGGCGCATTTCATGTAACAGGCTTGTATGGTCCTGGAATATGGGTGTCCGATCCTTATGGGCTAACTGGAAAAGTACAATCTGTAAATCCAGCGTGGGGCGCAGAAGGTTTTGATCCTTTTGTTTCGGGAGGAATAGCCTCTCATCATATTGCAGCGGGTACATTGGGCATATTAGCGGGTTTATTTCATCTTAGTGTCCGTCCGCCTCAACGTCTATACAAAGGATTACGTATGGGCAATATTGAAACTGTACTTTCCAGCAGTATCGCTGCTGTTTTTTTCGCAGCTTTCGTTGTTGCTGGAACTATGTGGTATGGTTCAGCAACTACCCCAATCGAATTATTTGGCCCCACTCGTTATCAGTGGGATCAGGGATACTTCCAGCAAGAAATATATCGAAGAGTTGGCACAGGACTAGCTGAAAATCTGAGTTTTTCGGAAGCTTGGTCTAAAATCCCCGAAAAATTAGCTTTTTATGATTACATTGGTAATAATCCGGCAAAAGGGGGATTATTCAGAGCCGGCTCAATGGACAGCGGGGATGGAATAGCTGTTGGATGGTTAGGACACCCCATCTTTAGAGATAAAGAAGGCCGCGAGCTTTTTGTACGTCGTATGCCCACTTTTTTTGAAACATTCCCCGTAGTTTTGGTAGACGGAGACGGAATTGTGAGAGCCGATGTTCCTTTTAGAAGGGCAGAATCCAAGTATAGTGTCGAACAAGTGGGCGTAACTGTCGAGTTCTATGGCGGCGAACTCAATGGAGTCAGTTATAGTGATCCTGCTACTGTGAAAAAATATGCTAGACGCGCCCAATTAGGTGAAATTTTTGAATTAGACCGAGCTACTTTGAAATCCGATGGTGTTTTTCGGAGCAGTCCAAGGGGTTGGTTCACTTTTGGGCATGCCACATTTGCTTTGCTCTTCTTTTTCGGACACATTTGGCATGGCGCTAGAACCTTGTTCAGAGATGTTTTTGCTGGTATTGATCCAGATTTGGATTCTCAAGTAGAATTTGGAGCATTCCAAAAGCTTGGAGATCCAACTACAAGAAGACAAGTAGTCTGATAGAATATTACTCTGATATCTTTCGTCTCCACTTTTTTTATTTGATGACATTTTGATGACATAAGGTACCAGAAAAATCGTGACTTGATTGAATCGCCATCTTTAATTCTTTCCCTTTCTTTACTATAGTAAATGATCCAAAATGAATAGGTGTGGAAGCTATAATTGTAAACCACGATCAAATCTATGGAAGCATTGGTTTATACATTTCTCTTAGTCTCGACTTTAGGGATAATTTTTTTCGCTATCTTTTTTCGAGAACCACCTAAGGTTCCGACTAAAAAATAATTTTTGATCATCTTAATTTGAAGTAACGAGCCCACCATTGGTAGGCTCATTACTTCAATTAGTCCCCGTGTTCTTCGAATGGATCTCTTAATTGTTGAGAGGGTTGCCCAAAAGCGGTATATAAGGCGTACCCAGTAAAGCTTACAAGTAAACCAGATATGAAGATGGCGACTAGGGTTGCTGTTTCCATTTCTAGATAATTTAAGGATCACAATGGATCTACGATAAGATCGTTTATTTACAACTACAACCAAATGGTATACAAAGTCAACAGATCTTAACCAATCATTAAATAAGATTTATGGCTACACAAACCGTTGAGGATAGTTCTAAATCTAGGCCAAGACAAACTAATATAGGAAGTTTATTGAAACCATTGAATTCGGAATATGGTAAAGTAGCTCCGGGCTGGGGGACTACACCACTTATGGGGGTCGCAATGGCTCTGTTTGCGATATTTTTATCTATCATTTTGGAAATTTATAATTCATCCGTTTTATTGGATGGAATTTCAATGAATTAGGTTCCTAAGGACTATAAAGTCCTAGTTCTAGTTTTTCAATAAAAAAATAAAAACGCACTTAAAACTCAGATTTCTCATTCTGGTAGTTCGACCGTGAAATTTTTTTGTTTCGGTATTTCCGGAATATGAGTGTGTGACTTGTTATAATTGATCCTATTGATAATACAGAGAATAGTCTGTCATCTCTATCAAGATGATTCTACCTCGTCGGATATTTATTCTAGTATCTGGAGCACGGAATATGAATATTGTAGAATAGATCAAGAAAAGAAATATTTGAACTATGATTCATACTTACTATTTAGTCAGACCTCGCGACCGGACTCAAAAAAAAAAAAAAAATGCAAATAGGTATTTTATAAATTAAACGCTTTTTCTTCCTTCAGACTGAATTTGGTCAACGGACACCCATTTCTTTATATTTTTTGAATTATTAATAACATCCATTCATTGAAATTGAAATTGGATAAGTGATGATCAAATGGTTCTTACTCACAGAACCTTTGCGTTTAGCGTGGGCTTTATTAAATCATCGTGGTTCTAGTATGAATCTGAGGTGTCAATTGATTGACAGGGTCTCAACAAGGGAATTCCTATCAATAACTAGTAAAACAAGAGTCAATCTGTATTATTACACAAAAAAGAACAAATAAAAAATAATAGGAAAGAGAAGATTCAAGAGGCCTTTATTTTAACAATTAACATAAAGAATAAAGAGGAGCCAACTTGAGATTTTTGGCATTATCATCACAAAAAAGAGATTCCGGATTTTTTTTATTTGGTATTTTTGGGACAAATTGAATCAAGTGGCTAATTTGAATTTGAACTTTCTATTACATATCCGTTAAAATCCGTATTTGATTTGTGTTGTTTCTGCTTGAGCCGTACGAGGTTAAATTCTCATATACGGTTCTCAGGGGGGGTCTATTTTTTGGTTACCTATCCCAATAAAGTATATGATTGGTTCGAAGAACGTCTCGAGATTCAGGCGATTGCAGATGATATAACTAGTAAATATGTTCCTCCTCATGTCAACATATTTTATTGTCTAGGGGGGATCACACTTACTTGTTTTTTAGTACAAGTAGCCACAGGTTTTGCTATGACTTTTTACTATCGTCCAACCGTTACAGAGGCTTTTTCCTCTGTTCAATACATAATGACTGAGGCTAACTTTGGTTGGTTAATCCGATCAGTTCATCGATGGTCAGCAAGTATGATGGTTCTTATGATGATCTTGCACGTATTTCGTGTGTATCTCACAGGGGGATTTAAAAAACCTCGCGAATTAACTTGGGTTACAGGTGTTATTCTGGCCGTATTGACTGCGTCTTTTGGTGTAACTGGTTATTCTTTACCTCGGGACCAAATTGGTTATTGGGCAGTAAAAATTGTGACAGGCGTACCTGAAGCGATTCCCGTAATAGGATTACCTTTGGTAGAGCTATTACGCGGAAGTGCTAGTGTGGGCCAATCCACTTTGACCCGTTTTTATAGTTTACACACTTTTGTATTGCCTCTTCTTACTGCCGTATTTATGTTAATGCACTTCCCAATGATACGTAAGCAAGGTATTTCAGGTCCTTTATAGAGAAAATATATCATATATATTTGTAATTGATTATATATCATTTCGGGGAGGAATAAAAAATAGTTTTGTATTTCATTGCTACAAATATGGATTATTGAAAAATAAGACATGTTATTTGGTTGGATACCTCTCTTCAACTCTGAAGTATTGTATTTCTTATTTGATACCAATACAATAGTTGAAGTGGATTCTCTGAAGAGAAGATGGATTATGGGAGTGTGTGACTTGAACTATTGATTGGGCCATGCAGATATATGATTTGATCTGCCACGTTGGAATTGACAACCAAATAAAATGTGTCTCCGCATCCAACCACCACGTAAGTCCCCCTACATAGCAGGGATATGCCGGTTCACTTGAGGAGAATTTTTTCTATGATCATACCCGAATCATGTCATGTATGAGTAGGCTCCGCAAGATTCCATAGAATAGAAGCATAGAATAAACAATGTGGCACGACCTAATGTTGTATCTATTCCACTTACTTAATTTTAATTTTATTTATAGTATATAAATGCATTCATTTCCTATGCATTGATCCAGATCTATTATACTATCGGAGTGAAATAAGGGATCTAAGGAAGAACAGAGGTTAGACTTTATTAGTAACAAGTAAATACTTTGTTTGTATGTAATAAAATCAAAATGTTGCGGGGATAAATAACAATCAAAAGACATGAGACAATCCAAAAAGCACTTGATCATGATCAAATTTGTAAGCCTACTTGGATATTGAGCATTTATCTGTAAGAACTTAATTCTTTGCAATGAATAATTGCAACTTCGGAAAATTGAATCGGGCATTTCTTACATCGAGTTATTATATATTAATATATAGCACGGATATCTATGAAATGAAATATAGATTTGATACGGATCTATTTCCATTATTCCTTTGATTCTTGCTCGAGCCGGATGATTAAAAATTATCATGTCCGGTTCCTTCGGGGGATGGATCCATAAGAATTAAGAATTCACCTATCCCAATAACAAAAAAACCTGATTTGAATGATCCTGTATTAAGAGCTAAATTGGCTAAAGGGATGGGGCATAATTATTATGGAGAACCCGCATGGCCCAATGATCTTTTATATATTTTTCCGGTAGTAATTCTAGGTACTATTGCGTGTAACGTGGGCTTAGCGGTTCTAGAACCGTCAATGATTGGTGAACCGGCGGATCCATTTGCGACTCCTTTGGAAATATTACCTGAATGGTACTTCTTTCCCGTATTTCAAATACTCCGTACAGTACCCAATAAGTTATTGGGTGTTCTTTTAATGGTTTCAGTACCAATAGGATTATTGACAGTACCCTTTTTGGAGAATGTTAATAAATTCCAAAATCCATTTCGTCGTCCAGTAGCTACAACAGTCTTTTTTATCGGTACCGCAGTAGCTCTTTGGTTAGGTATTGGAGCTACATTACCTATTGATAAATCCCTCACTTTAGGTCTTTTTCAAATTCAAATCAATTAAACTTTGAAATACCGTACATAAGTATTAAGTATCTAAGGAAGATTGACTTTGAAGCAAGACTTTAGATACATTAATTTGATTATATTCCATTTTGAGCTGAGTACGGATCGTGCTGAAGATTAAAAACTAAATCCATTCTATAATATATAAATGATATATATATATATTATAGAATGGATTTAAAATGAAAATTTTTTATTAGGTAAATCAATTGTGAAATGCTTCTGGTAGGGTGTTCAATATCTGTTTTACATCTTCTATGCGAAAATATTCAATTCTCATAAGGTCTTCTTGACTATTACTATTACTCAAAAGATCCAATAATGTATGTATATTGGATCTTTTGAGACAATTATAGGTCCTGGAAGGCAATTCTAACTGGTCAATAAAAATAAATTTCAATGGAACTATTATTTTGTTTTTCTTTAAATTAGTTAATCTATCTTGAAAGGTAAAAGGGGATAGAGTAAACTTGTTTTTATTTTCCGTGAAATTAATGCCCTCTTCTTCCGCATGTAGAAAAGGAATAAATAAATCAATCAAATTACGAGAAGCTTCATAAAGTGCTTCCTTAGGAGTTAAACTCCCGTTTGTCCATATTTCTAGAAAAAGTATCTCTTGTTTTTCATTTCCATCCCCATAAGAATGAATACTATGATTTGCATTTCGAATAGGCATGAATATGGCATCTATAGGGTAACTTCCATCTTGAGAGTTATTTGTGGGTTTCATACGATATCCGCGATCCCTATTGATTTGTAATTCAATACACAAATCAATTGGTTCCGTCAGGTTAGCTATATGCTGTGTCGTGTCCACTATTTCCACAGAAGGTGGTGAGATGATATCTTGAGCGGTTACGTGTCTAGGGCCTCTGACGCAAATAGATGCGTCTCTAACTCCATATAGAGTACTTCTCAATACAATTTCTTTCAAATTTATTAATATTTCGTGGACTGATTCTTTAATACCTACTATTGTAGAATATTCATGTGGTACCTTCTCAGATTTTGCGCGTGTGATACATGTTCCTTCTATTTCTCCAAGTAAAGCCCTTCGCATGGCAATACCTATGGTATCGGCTTGACCTTTCATAAGCGGGGACAGAATGAAACGACCATAATAAAGACGTTTACTATCTATTTTTGATTCAACACACTTCCACTGTAATGTTTGAGTGGACCCTCCTACTTCCTCTCGAACCATACTAAATATTGTTATTTAATCAGATCATTGAATCATTTATTTCTCTTGAAATCCATTTAATTCTTATTTTTACACACGTCTTTTTTTAGGGGGTCGACATCCATTATGTGGCATAGGTGTTACATCGCGCACGAAACTTAATAGTAGACCACTTCTACGGATGGCTCGTAATGCTGCATCTCTTCCGAGACCGGGGCCTTTTATCATAACTTCTGCTCGTTGCATGCCCTGATCAACCACCGTACGAATAGCATTTATAGCTGCCGCTTGAGCAGCATAGGGTGTCCCTCGTTTTGTGCCTTTGAATCCAGAAGTACCCGCGGAGGCCCAAGAAACTACTCGTCCTCGTACATCTGTAACAGTTACAATGGTATTGTTGAAACTTGCTTGAACATGAATAACACCTTTTGGTATTCTACGTCCATTCTTGCGTGAACCAATACGCCCATTCTTACGCGAACCAATTCTTGGTATAGGTTTTGTCATATTTTATCATCTCATAAATATGAATCAGAAATATACGGAAAGATACGGAGATATCCATTTAATGTTAAAACAGATTCTTTTACACGGGTCCTTCTTTTTATTTTAGAAGATTCTTTATTTAGTTTAGAAAGATTACCCTTGTCTCTGTTTATGTCTCGGATTGGAACAAATCACTATAATCCGTCCACGCCTACGGATAAGTCGACATTTTTCACAAATTTTACGAACAGAAGCCCTTATTTTCATATTTCTCATTCCTTACCTTAATTCTGAATCCACTCCTTGAAAAATAAGTTTCTTGATTTTTTTTAACTTCAAATTGTATCCCTATGAAAGGAATGTTTAAAAAATCATCTAATAGTTCGAATTTGTGAATTCTATAAATTCTATGTCCCCTGGTTGAATCATAACCACTTATTTCAATTTTGACTCTATTTCATGGTAGTATCTATATAAAACTGTGCCGTATCCTTCCTGAAACATAACCTAGAATTTAGATCTTCATTATCTAAAAGGACCCGGAACATACTGTTGGGAAGCGATTCAGTAATTAAACATTCATGAATAAATTTTAGTCTTTTATTCGAGGTAAGCCTCTTGAAGTATTAACTAATGGAGAAAGGGTTATATAATTTATTTTTACTCTCTTTTTCCAAAAGGGAAGTTAGAGATAAAATTAAGATAACAGGAGGAAGGGGTGTAAGATCACCATATATAACACAAAATTTCTCCCCCGATTTTTTCTAGTCGAGCTTCTCGATCTGTCATTATACCTCGAGAAGTCGAAAGAATTACAATTCCCATTCCACCTAAAATCTTAGGAATTTGTTGATAGTTGGAATAGATTCGTAGACCGGGTCGGCTGATACGTTTTAAAATAGTTCTATATATTCCCTTTCGATTCCGTCTATGTCGTAGGGTTAAAACCAAGAAAAATTTGTTACTTTCCTGATGTTTACGAACATTTTCGATAAAACCCTCTCGTAGAAGTATTTTGACAATGTTTTCGGTAATATTAGTAGATGCTATTCGAACCGTTCTTTTTTTATCCATGTCAGCATTTCTTATAGAAGTTATTATATCGGCAATAGTATCCTTACCCATGGCGAACTATAATTATTGATACCCCCTAATTTTTATATAATCAACATGTTTATTTATTATTTTAATAAAAAATAATTAAATTTATTTATATTAATAAAATTAATTATAAAGTATATGCGTGATACACAATCTACTAATTGACTTGACCCATTCCAGATACCCCGCTATATAATATTATTATTTAATATACTACTAGTATTTATAATACCTCGGGAGCTAATGAAACTATTTTAGTAAAATTCAACTGTCTCAATTCCCGAGCGATCGCACCAAAAACTCGAGTTCCTTTTGGATTTCCTTCTTGATCAATAACAACTGCGGCATTGTCATCATATCGTATTATCATGCCGTTGTCACGTTTGAGTTCTTTACATGTACGCACAATTACAGCCCTAATAACTTCTGATCTTTCTAGAGGCATATTTGGTACTGCTTCTTTGATTACGGCAACAACAACGTCACCAATATGAGCATATCGTTGGTTACCAGCTCCTAGGACTCGAATACACATTAATTTTCGAGCTCCACTATTATCCGCTACATTCAAAAGGGTCTGAGGTTGAATCATATCATTTTTATTTTAATCTGTTATTTTGCTGCAAAGGATAAAAAAGAAATAAAAAGAAATATTTGTCTGTCTATAAAAAAATAAACTTCTATTTTTCATCATCACCTTATCTTTTAATTTCTGCATCCCTATCCCTCAATAACGAATTGAGTTTGTATAGGCATCTTGCGCGCAGCTATTTTAATAGCTGCTCTGGCTACAGTTTCTGATACTCCGCCCATTTCATAAAGTATTCGACCCGGTTTAACAACGGATACCCAATATTCGGGGGCCCCCTTCCCCGAACCCATACGTGTTTCTGCGGGTCTTACTGTAACAGGTTTGTCGGGAAATATACGTACCCATATTTTTCCGCCACGACGCGCATATCGTGTCATTGCTCTTCGTCCTGCTTCCATCTGTCTAGCCGTGATCCAAGCGGGTTCAAGTGCTTGAAGAGCGTATCCGCCGAAACAAATACGATTGCCTCGACAAGATATTCCTTTCATTCTTCCTCTATGTTGTTTACGAAATTTTGTTCTTTTGGGGTTATAGTTGATGGTTCTTTCTTAATTAAATTCCATCTCTACTGCAGAACCGGACATGAGAGTTTCTTTTCATCCGGCTCCTCGCGAATGAAATGATTCATTAATATTACTACGGAATACACATATATTTAATATTATTAAATGATACACATTACACTTAGTAATATAATGGAATTTATTATGTCATTTTGTTATATTATTTGATTTTGTTATTCTAGGATAGTTTAGTATTGTTATGTTATATAGTTAAGAGTAAGCTTTATATACCAAATCAACATTATTTATTTTGTATCGAATCGCGCTAAAACAAAATGTAGATTGTATGTATAATTCAATAACTAAAAACTAAGGGTTTCGCGGGCGAATATTGACTCTTTCGTGCTACATTCGTAGGGTCAAGACCTTGTTACTTTTAGAATAAATCAATTTGTTCTTGGTTCGTTCCGCCATCCCACCCAATGAATCATTAGGATTTGTTTATTTTCATGAAATCCTATGCAATCATGGGTTCTGTCGTTCCCATAGCCTCTTCGTTAATGGTTAGGTCCGAACTCCGCAATGGAACCCCAACAAAATTCGTTCCTGAGTTAATTTTCTTAGTTTATATTAACCCGAGGCTCGTTATCTTTAATTATTGATATTATATCAGTATTGATGCTTTATCACATTGCCTTTTGTGAGATAATTCATAAACCATACATATTGGAATCATATATCATTGATACTTTTGTTCTTTCTTTCTTTCTATCATCCTTCCATTTATCCACATCCCTTTATTTTTGTTTAGCAACCTATAATAAGATTTAAAAAAATTTTTTTATTTCAGTTGCTACAACTATATGATCGATCTAGTCATATAGTGACTGTTTCTTGGAATCTCGACAATACGAAACGAAGCCATAAGTTGGTTATTAGTTTATATAGTTAGTAAGCTCATAGTGAGGGTCGGTCAAATTTTTTGAATTCCAACTATCTATACTATAAACTAACAAAAAAACTAACGAGTCACACACTAAGCATAGCAATTCTCTTAAATGATCAATCTAATTTTTATTCAACCTTATAGAATTTTAATTGCTCAGTTTTGTTTGATTTAATGGAATAAAAAAGAAAATTTGTCATTTTTTTTTTTTTTTTTTTAGGTCCATTATTTCTCGTCTACAAATATCCAAATTTTTATGCCTAATACTCCATAGATAGTTCGAGTTGTATAGGAACAATGATCAATTTTAGCACGAATTGTTTGTAGAGGAACCCTACCCTCTCTGATCCATTCGACGCGTGCAATTTCTTTTCCGTCGATACGCCCGGCAATTTGTACTTGAATTCCTTTTGTATCCGTTTGTTCAGTTAATTCAATAGCTTTTTTCATTGCTTTTCGAAATGAAACTCTATTTTTTAATTGTAAAGCTATATATTCCGCAAGAATATTAGGTTGTCCATAAGGTTTTTCAACTCTTGTTATAGCAATGTTGAGTCTACGGTTCACAGAATGAAACTCCTTTTGTACATTCATCTGTAATTCTTCGATTCCTCGTGTTCGGCCCTCTATTAATAAATTAGGGAATCCAATATGGATTATGACTTGGATCAAATCGATTCTTTTTTTTATTTGTATACGTGCTATTCCTTCGAAACCTGAGGACATTTTCTTATTTTTTTGTACATAATCCTTGATACAATTCCGTATTTTTTCATCTTCCTGTATACCCGCGGAATAATTTTGTGGTTGTGCGAACCAAAAGGAATGATGACTTTGGGTTGTACCAAGTCTGAAACCAAGTGGATTTATTTTTTGTCCCATATTTTTCTATTAGGTTATCTTTACCATATATATTTTTCGAAAGATGAATCGAAAGTTAAGATTCATCTTTAACTAATTTAGTTTTATCCCTCAATATAATTGTTATATGACAAGTGAGTCTTTTTATCGGATAACTACGTCCTCGAGCCCGGGGTCTTAATTTTTTCACAATAGTACCTGCGTTAACTTCAGCTTTACTAATAAATAAATTAGCTTTGTTTAAGCCCATGTTATTACTAGCATTTGCTGCCGCGGAAAAAACTAATTTCAAAATGGGATAAGATGCTCGATAAGGCATAAGTTCTAGTATCATAAGTGCTTCTTCATAGGAGCGTCCACGAATCTGATCAATTACTCTTCGTGCTTTGAAAACCGACATACATATATGTTTATGTTGAGCTAAAGCTTTAATTTCTGTACTCCAACGCGAGTTCTTTCTATTTATCATAAGGTTATCCCCACTAAATGAATAAAAACTGCCTAATTTTACTTATAAAATAAAAAATATAATATATTAAAATTTAATTAAAATTTTAGTCTTATTAATTATTTTTTAGAAAAAAAAAAAAAAAAAAAAAATTAACGACGAGATTTATTATCGGTTTTTGCATGTCTTGCGAAAGTTAGAGTCGGCACGAATTCTCCCAATTTATGACCCACCATACGATCTGTTATATAAATAGGTAAATGCCCTTTTCCATTATGAATAGCAATTGTATGGCCAATCATTGTGGGTATAATGGTAGATGCCCTAGACCAAGTTACTATTATTTCCTTCTCCTCCCTTATGTTTAGTTTTTCAATTTTTGCCGATAAATGATTAGCTACAAAAGGATTTTTTTTTATTGAACGTGTCACAGGGGATTACTCCTTTATTACATTACATTTTTAAAATTGGCATTCTATGCCCAATATATCGATCTAAGTATGAAGGTAAGAATAAATACAATAATGATGAATGGAAAAATAAAAAAGCTAAAATCCTTTAGCTAGATAAGGGGCGGATGTAGCCAAGTGGATCAAGGCAGTGGATTGTGAATCCACCACGCGCGGGTTCAATTCCCGTCGTTCGCCCATCACATTATTTCAAATTCTAAAAATTCAGTTTTCTATATTCTTATTTATTTACGGCGACGAAGAATAAAACTATCACTATATTTTTTCCTTTTCCTACTTCTTCTTCCAAGCGCAGGATAACCCCAAGGAGTTGTGGGTTTTTTTCTACCAATCGGAGCTCTCCCTTCACCGCCCCCATGGGGATGGTCTACAGGGTTCATAACTACTCCTCTTACTACAGGACGCTTACCTAGCCAACGCTTAGATCCGGCTCTACCCAAACTTTTTTGGTTCACCCCAACATTACCCACTTGTCCGACTGTTGCTAAGCAGTTTTTGGATATCAAACGGACCTCCCCAGATGGTAATCTTAATGTGGCCGATTTACCCTCTTTTGCAATCAGTTTCGCTACAGCACCTGCCGCTCTAGCTAATTGTCCACCCTTTCCAAGTGTGATTTCTATGTTATGTATGGCCGTGCCTAAGGGCATATCGGTTGAAGTAGATTCTTCTTTTTTATCAATAAAAACCCCTTCCCAAACTGTACAAGCTTCTTCCAAAGCATACGGCTTTCTAGATGTATATGATGATATCTAGACAGATGGATCTTATATGAATCGTATGATGAAGTATCACATGAGTGGATATATAGGAATCCAAATCTGCCGAATCACTCATGTTATGATCTTCTACATCCTAGGTCTCCCCGTTCCGTCATCTGGCTTATGTTCCTCATGTAGCATTCAGACCGAATGACTCTATGAAATTACGTCAATACTTCCATTCCACATATTACGGGTAACGTAGGAGACATCTCTATTTTTCCCCGGGGGATCTTTATAATTACCACTGCTTAGCTTTTAATTCGCCTCTGACCATCAAATTAAATGTGAATAACCCGGCCTCCTCTCTTTGAAACAAGGGGCGCTCTCCGGTTCTGTGCGTGCTTCAAACAATTTGTTTTTTGTCTTCTCCATATTACCATATCTCTAGAGTCAATAATTTTCTATGAGGAACTACTGAACTCAATCACTTGCTGCCGTTACTCAACAGTTTTCTGCTGAGGTTTCTCCCGTAGAGGTACTCAAATTGGATCAGTGATCGATTTATAGGTTTCGTCGTAAACCTAATTGGTTACTTCCAATTACGTAAATCAATAGTTCAAACCGCACTCAAAGGTAGGGCATTTCCCATTGATATAGGAACTTCTGTACCAGAAACAATGGTATCTCCAATTATAGCCCCTCTGGGATGTAAAATATATCTCTTCTCACCATCCCCATAGTGTATGAGACAAATGTGTGCATTTCGATTAGGGTCGTATTCTATGGTTACGATTCTACCAGATATGTCTTTATCATTCCGTCGAAAATCTATTTTACGGTATAGACGCTTATGACCTCCCCCTCTATGCCCTGCGGTAATGATTCCTCTGGCATTACGACCTTTACTACAACGACGCTGTCCATGGATCAAATTATTTCGTGGATTGGATTTTACTTGACTGTCTATGGCTCCATTGCGTGTGCTCGGGGTAGAAGTTTTGTATAAATGTATCGCCGTGTTATTAAGTATTTTGCTTTAAGTTCTTTTCTCTATAAGAGGTGGAATAGAATAACCTGGTTGAAGCGTAATGATCATACGTTTGTAATGCATTGTATGTCCCATAATAGGTCCCATTCTTCTACCCTTTCCCGGGACTCGATGACTATTTATAGCTATTACCTTGACGCCAAAGAAGAGTTCGACCCAATGCTTTATTTCTGTCCTAGTTGATCCTGATTCGACATTAGAAGTATATTGATTGTTCCCCAATAACCGAATACTTTTTTCTGTAAATACTGCATATTTGATTCCATCCATAAATCCATTTTCTTCCCTATGAGTTCCAGTATCAATAAGAATTCTAGTTCTTACTGTTCATATGTTATGGTATGAATATACCATACCAATTCGGTATGTATGGATGATGAGATTCCATTGATACAGAGCCAATTCTAATAGACTTATTGAACGTTCCCATTGGCGTGCATCCAGCAGGAATTGAACCTACGAATTTGCCAATTATGAGTTGGGCGCTTTAACCATTCAGCCATGGATGCTTAACAGGGATCATCGTACATCGTAAATAACCAAATTCCAATTGAAATGAAATCTTTAGGAGGAATCAATGAGAGGACATCAATTCAAATCCTGGATCTTCGAATTGAGAGAGATATTGAGAGAGATCAAGAATTCTCACTATTTCTTAGATTCATGGACCAAATTCGATTCAGTGGGATCTTTCACTCACATTCTTTTCCACCAAGAACGTTTTATGAAACTCTTTGACCCCCGAATTTGGAGTATCCTACTTTCACGTGATTCACAGGGTTCAAGAAGCAATCGATATTTCACGATCAAAGGTATAATACTGCTTGTAGTAGCGGTCCTTATATCTCGTATTAACAATCGAAAGATTGTCGAAAGAAAAAATCTCTATTTGATGGGGCTTCTTCCTATACCTATGAATTCCATTGGACCCAGAAATGAGACATTGGAAGAATCTTTTTGGTCTTGCAATATCAATAGGTTGATTGTTTCGCCCCTGTATCTTCCAAAAGGAAAAAATATTTCTGAGAGTTGTTTCATGGATTCGCAAGAGAGTACTTGGGTTCTCCCAATAAATAAAAAGTGTATCATGCCTGAATCTAACCGGGGTTCGCGGTGGTGGAGGAACCGGATCGGAAAAAAGAGGGATTCTAGTTGTAAGGTATCTAATAAAACCGTAGTTGGAATTGAGATCTCATTCAAAGAGAAAGATAGCAAATATCTGGAGTTTCTTTTTTTATCCTATACGGATGATATGATCC